CTTCAATCTCCCCTTTTTAAGCGAAAAAGAAAAATTTGAAGATTTAGTTACGATTGAAAGTTTTGTACTATTATCCATAGATCTTTTATTCATACTCATTTAATTGGAAGAATTGAACCAATCAAAAAAAATTATGCTTCTCGACTCCATAATACAATTTTTTTATGAAAATTATGATTGTCTTTTGGATAGAAATCGTGATAATGTATATTTTTTCCTCAAATGTGCTATTGAGGGATAAAGTATTAAATCTTTTTAAGAAATAAAGTTTTTGATCGGAATATGAAATATGAAAAAAAAAAAGGAAAGACCCCTTAACTATTGAAGTTGTTAATAGAACGAATCACACTTTTACCACTAAACTATACCCGCTACATATTAATTATTGGATAATTATTGGATATAAATGGGCCTTTTGTCCAACAAAGTAATTATATGTAGTCAAGATAGCATCAGAATCATGAAAATTTCAGCATTAACACGTATTTTGTTCCACCGTGGGAAAACTTAAAAAAAAAAGAATAGGTAAATAGCAAAAAGTTTAGTCAAATTTCAATAGTGTACTAAAGTTATAAGTATTTTATTTTTTGAAACCTCTCTTCATTTGAACCATTAGATTTTCTGAATTTGGGTAAATTGGGCCTCAAACTTTCAAGCTTGTCCTTTGCTTTGAACAAGTAAATGATTTATAGTATCATTTTAGAAATATGTGTGTTTTTTTTTGATATTCTTTCTCTTATCAGATATCTTTTTTTATTCTTAAATAGAAAATTTATAAAATTAGGAAATTTATTAATGGAAAACAAATTTCATTCTAAATGAAAATTGAAGTTCAGTATTATATTCATCTTAATAATTCCCTTAAGAAGTATTAAGAAAAAAAAAATAAACACGAAAAATCTTAGTACTTTAGTACTATATTAGTACTATATTAGTATATACTATATACTATAAAGACTCTTACTAGTACTAGTAAGAGTACTAGAACACCTTTACTATTTTTTACTATAAAGATTAAATATTCTAATTTAAACTCTAATTTACTAGAATATACTAAATATACTGGGAATATAAATAGAATCTCTAAGATTAAATTAGTAAATTTTAAATCTATTAAATCTATAATCTATATAATTATATAATATATAATCTATATAATATAAAATGAAAATAGAATATAGAATATATTAATTCTATTAATTATTAATTTAGATATAGTTAGATATAAATAATAGTTTCAATATAATAGTTTCAATAATTTCTAAGATAATCTATATATTAGAATCTTATATAATTTCTAAGAATTAGGAATGGCAATGAAATTTATTCTTCTCGTTTCTATAAAAATTTTTATTTGTCGGAACAAAAGAAGTACTGGCCCGGCCAGTACTTATACTTAACCAGGCCGGGGAAATGAAGTTTTTGTTTTGTACAAAATAAAAGAAGTAAGGTATTCTTTCTATTCGAGAAATTTTTTTTGAATCATTGAAGTAAAATCAAAATTGTTATTAATCTTGACTTCATGTGTTAAATTACATGATAAAATTCCAATTTTGAATGGGGAGAGATGGCTGAGTGGACTAAAGCGTCGGATTGCTAATCCGTTGTATGAATTATTCGTATCGAGGGTTCGAATCCCTCTCTCTCCGACCCCCCCCCCGATCACTTGAGATTTTAGAATTGGAATAATTTTTCATTATTCTTTATTTATGAATCTTTTATCTTTATCTAACATCTATTCCATTTCTTTTCTTTATACATTTACCTATGAAAAAAGAAAGGAAAAAGTAAAAATGAATCTCATCTCTTTTTTTATTCTTTTTATTCTTCACGTCCAGGATTACGCCCCGGATCATTAGATAAGAATCCGAAGATGAATAGAGAAACAAAGAATATTACTACTGTGTAAACGAATAGTTTAAGAGTAAGCATTACAAATCTCCAAGATAAGATAAGATCATTTTTTTAAGGAAATAGATCACCTATTTTACGACACATACTATCGCTCTAAAGATGAAAAAAAAAAGAAGTTTTTTTTGAAATTTATTTTTATGAATTTTTTTCTAATGTAATAAGATTCGTATTTTTTCGTTACCAAAAAATTATTGCCATATTCATATCTATAATTAAGTAATTTTATGGGGTATGGGATCTTATAAAGGAAAGGTTAGAACAAAAGAAATAAGCTGGTTAGCTTTTTAAAGAAAAGATAAAGATCATCGCCCCATTCCCTTATTCAATATTCAATTTGAATTTCAATATAAAATACCAGACTTTTTGAATCGAGGGTTCCTAATGTCCAGACTCATCTGAATCTTATTTATGATCTTATTGATTTTCAGAATAAAATCTCATCTTTTTTTTTTATCAAAGAAATTATGAATTGAATAGAGATTAGAGATTCAATTTTTATCGGAAACTTACAGCAGCTTGCCAAACAAAGGCTAAGAGAAAAAAGAGTACAGGGATAATTGGCATAACGTCTATGATTGGATTGAAAAAGGCATAAGCCTCGGGCAATTTGGCGAAGAAAAAACTACTCGAATAAAGGGTAGAATTAAGACAGATACAAATTAAACAAAAGATATTAAGCATAACAAATATTCTTTTCTTGTTCTTAAAGTTAAAGATTCAAATTAAATTGAAGAATAAATTATCAGATTGGATTGAGTTGTTTTTCTGAGGGAAAATTGAAAATAAAAAAGGCAGATAAAAGAAAGAAATTCTTATTTTTCTTTGACTTCTCCCCAATCAAGAATCCTTCCTTACATTATCCAATCAAATAAGAATACAAGGAATTCTATTTTCATAGAATATCTTAATTGAATTCTAAGTAATGATCAATTAATCTTTTTGATTCTATATCTATTATGTTGAATCCTAGCGGCAACATGTCCTATATTTCTTTAGGTTGGTTATTGACGAATAACAAATATTTATCTTAGTTTTTCTTAGACCAAAAATAAATGGGGCGTGGCCAAGCGGTAAGGCAACGGGTTTTGGTCCCGTTACTCGGAGGTTCGAATCCTTCCGTCCCAGATCGTTCGCATCAGAAACGAAAAATTCTTCTCGATTGAAATTGAAAATTGAATTCAACAATTCTTTGTTTTTTTTTTATGATGGAGAGAGATGGATGCGAAAAGATCAGAATCCGAGGATTCTGATTTTATCTTTGATCTTACCTTACACGAGACTTTTTATACTTTAGAATAATGAAAACAAAGAAACTTTATTCTCAAACTATCTCTCTGTTTTAAATTAAATGAAAATCAGATTCAATTGGAGATGGTAAAAAAAAAGTAAATCATAATATTCAAATCATGAAATTATATTTCATAAATATAAAGAAAAAATGAGAAAATATGAATATATTAGGATATATTTATATTTAGAATATATTCATACATAAATACATAATTCTTACATAAGAATATATATTGTCTATTTGTATATTTTTCTTATTGAGAATATCTTATTATTCTCTAATTGACTATAATTGAATATTTATGAATATTTCAATGAAATATTTAGTTAAATAAAAACTTTTATCCATTCATGGGGATTTCTTTTTCATCTGAATGAAAGTAAAGCCAAAGAATTTTTTTAGGTTTATAATCTTTTTTATTTTAAGAAAAAGAATTTCTGATGGACAATCCTGAAATATTTGTTGAAGATGTAAATAATTTTGCTTAAAACTGATTTGTTTTTTTATGTGATATTATTCATATGAGAAAATATGGAAGTAATTTTAAGTGAAATACTTTCTGGGTATAGACTTAATCTATAAGTCTATAAGTGTAGATTCTTATGTATCGGTTCAGCCAATGACTATTCATGATTCCATATTGAATCAATTGCATATGGTTCCAAATTAAAAGAAAATTATAGGGATGTTATGGTAAAACTTCGTTTGAAACGATGTGGTAGAAAGCAACGTGCGACTTGAAGGACATGATTGGCTGTGGATTCTGACATCCACCATCTTCTATACGAATAAAGATGCTCTTGTCTCGACATGATTTGTTCTGCTAGGAACCTGATTGAATTTGTCTTGGGTTGCTAAATAAAGATACTAATGGTATATATAAGGTATAGCATATGATGGAGCTCGAGCAAAAAGAATTGATTCTTTTATCGGGGTAATAATCTAGGGTTAGTGACAATCAATAAGTTAGATCAACTTTGTAAAAATATCATCAATATCTAAATTATAGAAATTATAGATAAATGGAGAGGTTCAAAATTGAACAAGTTTGAAATGAAAAAAAAACCAAATTTGTCGAAATTTTAAAACTGTTTTGATCAAGAGTGTATCACAAAGGAATAAAATGATTTTTCCCTTTTCCATAAAAAAAACAAAAGGTATGTTGCTGCCTTTTTGAAAAGGAGTAAAGATCACCGAAGTAATGTCTAAACCTAATGATTTAAAAAAGCGCAAAGAAAAGACAACAAATTCCGGAACAAGGAAACACTTTTTTAACTTGTCTCAACAATTGGATTAGAATTAGTAAAAAAAAAAGAGATCTGAAAATAGACAAAAAAAGAGGTTAGAGACAGCTCAAGAAATTTTAAGGATTTCCTTTTGAACTCTTTTAAAAATACCCAACTTGAGTTAGGAGTATAAATGAAATTTCTTTTTCTGTAAAGAAGGAAAAAAAGGCTCAAATTTCAGTCTAATTCTTTATAGATCCCTTTCTCTTTCTATTTCTATCTATATAGATAGAAATAGAAATTCTAGAAATTAGAATCATTTTTTCTTGAGCCGTATGAGGAGAAAACTTCCTATACGTTTCTAGGGGGGCATCTTTTATCTACATCTATCCCAATGAGCCATCTATCGAATCGTTGCAATTGATGTTCGATCCCGAAGAGAAGGAAGAGATCTTCGAAAAGTGGGTTTTTATGATCCGATAAAGAATCAAACTTATTCAAATGTTCCTGCTATCTTATATTTCCTTGAAAAAGGTGCTCAACCCACAGAAACTGTTTATGATATTTTAAGCAAGACAGAATTCTTTAAAGAATTTCGAATTTCTTTTGATAAAAAAAGAAAAGAAAAACAAGAATCATGAAGAAAAAAGTATAGGATAAAGAGTACCTATCTTTGTTTAATTCTTTATTCAAAGTTTCTTTTTTTCTTGTTCTATTCATACTTATTTTATTCTTCTTTTTCTTATTTTTGTGGAACCCCCCAACAAGGGGGGTAATCTTTCTTCTTGTATTTGTATTGTATCTTTCTTTTTTTGATTAAAGAAAGCCGCTATTTTTCTATCTATACCTTTTTCTTATTCCTTATTTTTTTCCACTCAAAGTTTTATTCTTTATGTTGTGCTAATCCAACACAAATTTCCATAGAATTTCTTGAATTTTGTTTTCTAAAAAGTCCATTCATATTGACAATGGCGTATTAAACAAATATAATTTGATCGTATATAAATAGATCTTTTTATCCCCATTCCCTATTGGCTCTTTCCTTCATTTTAGTAAAATGGATGATGAGTTTGCTGAATTTTTTTTTCTTTCGATCATATCTACACTTCATATTGATCCGGGTTGCTAACTCAATGGTAGAGTACTCGGCTTTTAATTGCGACTATGATCTTTTACACATTTGGATGAATAAATTCGTCTAGACTATTGGTATAGTTTATAAGACCGCGACTGATCCTGAAAGGTAATGAATGGAAAAAAGAGCATGTCGTAAAAAGAATAGAAAAATCTAAAAAAAAAAGAAAAATTCTAGTACTCATCTAGTACTCATAATATAAATAGAACAAGAATTTTTCTTTTTAGAACATTTTTAAAGTTCAGTAAAGTATTTTGGGTCTAGTGAATAAATGGATAGAGCCTTATGGCTCCAATTCGAGTAAGACAAAAAGCAACGAGCTTCCCTTCTTAATTTGAATGATTACCCGATCAAATTACTAATTATACGTTAAAAATAGATTAGTGCCTGATGTGGGAAAAGGGTCTCTTGTGAGACCATTGATTCTTTTTTTTTTATTAATCCTAATTATTCTTTATTGTGGATTGTAGACGGATGTGTAGAAGAAAGAGTATAGTGATAAAAAATTCTTATTTCCAAAGTCAAAAGAGTGATTGGGTTGCAAAAATAAAAGATTTTTACCCTTTTTTCTTATTGTTATTTTCTTTTATTATTCTTCCTATATTACTAGTTATATTAACAAGTAAAAGAAAATCAAATTAGATAGAAAGGGAAAAGAAAAATATCTGTAGATTGGGCTCTTTGTCTCCGGGGTATATATTCTTTCTTTGTTCTTACTTTTCTCTTTTCTATAATTCTATAATTTTTTACTTCTTAGATTATTCTTATGATTTTTAATCACAGTATAGTATAAAAGTTTAAAAAGTAGAAAAAGTCTATCTTATTTTAGATTCTTTAAAATATTAAAATATAAAAAGTAAAAGTATAGACAGTGCATAGTATATAATAATACTAGACTATATTATTAGAATTATCTTTTAGAATAAATAGAAGAATAATATTCTTATTCTATTATTCTTTATTATTCTAATATTCTAATTTCTTCTAGTTAGAATATTCTAATTTCTTCTAGTTAGAAGTTTTCTTATAATCTTATAAAGAGTATTTTACTATAAGAGAAAAAATAGACTATATACAACATACACACATACGCCGTTCTGACCATATTGCACTATGTATCATTTCATAACACAAGAAATGCCTCTCTTTTTTGGTTAAAGTAGAAATGTATTTAAATAGCAGAATTACAAGGATATTTAGATTGAAAAAAGAGAGATTTTGGCAACAAAACTTCCTATATCCGCTACTCCTTCAGGAGTATATTTACTCACTTGCTCATTATCATAGCTTCAATAGTTTGATTTTTTATGAACCTGTGGAAATTATCGGTTATGACAATAAATCTAGTTTGGTACTTGTGAAACGTTTAATTACTCGAATGTATCAACAGAAATATTTGATTTCTTCGGTGAATGATTCTAACCAAAATGGATTTTCGCTGCACAAGAATTCTTTTTCTTATCATTTTTATTCTCAAATGGTATCAGAAGGTTTTGGAGTCATTCTGGAAATTTCATTCTCGTCGCGATTAGTATCCTCCCTTGAAGAAAAAAGAATACCAAAATATCAGAATTTACGATCTATTCATTCAATATTTCCCTTTTTAGAGGATAAATTATCACATTTAAATTATGTGTCGGATCTACTAATACCCTATCCCATCCATCTGGAAATCTTGGTTCAAATCCTTCAATGCTGGATCAAAGATGTTCCTTCTTTGCATTTATTGCGATTTATTTTCCACGAATATCATAATTTGAATAGTCTCATTACTTCAAAAAAATCCATTTACGTCTTTTCAAAAATAAAGAAAAGATTCTTTTGGTTCCTACATAATTTTTATGTATATGAATGCGAATATATATTCCTTTTTCTTCGTAAACAGTCTTCTTATTTACGATCAATATCTTCTGGAGTCTTTCTTGAGCGAACAC